CTCCTACGTTACCCGTAATATGTGGAAGTATCGACGTAATTTCATAGAGTCATTCGGTCTGAATGCTACATGAAGAACATAAGCCAGATGACGGAACGGGGAGACCTAGGATGTAGAAGATCCTAACATGAGTGATTCGGAAGATTTGGATTCCACTCGTGCGAGACTTCATTATACGATGAGAAGATCCATTTCTTGCTATATCATCATATACATCTAGAAAGCCGTATGCTTTGGAAGAAGCTTGTACAGTTTGGGAAGGGGTTTTGATTGATAAAAAAGAAGAATCTACTTCAACCGATATACCCTTAGGCACAGCCATACATAATATAGAATTTACACATGGAAAGGGTGGACAATTAGCTAGAGCAGCAGGTGCTGTAGCGAAACTGATTGCAAAAGAGGGTAAATCGGCCACATTAAGATTACCATCTGGGGAGATCCGTTTGATATCTCAAAACTGCTTAGCAACAGTCGGACAAGTGGGTAATGTTGGAGTGAACCGAAAGAGTTTGGGTAGAGCTGGATCGAGGTGTTGGCTGGGTAAGCGTCCTGTAGTCAGAGGAGTAGTTATGAACCCTGTGGACCATCCCCACGGGGGCGGTGAAGGGAGAGCCTCAATTGGTAGAAAAAAACCCTCAACTCCTTGGGGTTATCCCGCGCTTGGAAGAAGAACTAGGAAAAGGAAAAAATATAGTGATAGTTTGATTCTTCGTCGCCGTAAATAGGAATATTCCAAATCGAATTTGGCGAATTCCAGAAATGAAATAATGTGATGGGCGAACGACGGGAATTGAACCCGCGCATGGTGGATTCACAATCCACTGCCTTGATCCACTTGGCTACATCCGCCCCCTATCTAGCTAAAGGATTTCTTCTGTTTTCCATTCATCATTATTGTATTTATTTGTCCCTCCATACTTAGATCGAGATATTGGAGATCGAATGCCAATCTTGAAGATGTCAAATCAAAAAAAAGGATGAATCAGCTATGATACGTGAAAAAAAAAGATTTGTAGCAAAAAAAACATTTGTCGCTAAGCATTTATTGGAAAAAATGAAAAAAATAAAAAAGGGGGAAATAATAATCACTTGGTCTCGAGCATCTACCATTATCCCGCCAATGGTTGGCCATACAATCGGTATTCATAATGGAAAGGAACATTTGCCTATTTATATAACGGATTCTATGATAGGCCACAAATTGGGAGAATTTGCGCCTACTCGTACTTTCGCGAGAGATGCAAGAAAAAATAACGATAAGAAATCTGTAATGAAGAAGAAGAAAAAAAAATAGATAGGAATCAAACAAAGGTGAAGGAGAAAGAATCTTATGAAAAATCTTAAAAAGGTAAAGGGTAACCCTATGAGAAAGAATTTCAATTCAGGTAAAGAAGTCCAAGTTTTAGCTCGACATATAGATTTGTCTATTTCCAAGGTACGAAGAGTTATTGATCAGATTCGCGGTCGTTCCTATGAGGAAACACTTATGATACTGCATTCGATGCCCTATCAAGCATCTTATCCCATCCTCAAATTAGTTTCTTCTGCAGCAGCAAATGCTAATCATAATATGGGTTTAAACGAAGCTGATTTATACATTAGTAAAGCCGAAGTAAATAGGAGTACTATTGTCAAAAGATTCAGACCCCGTGCTAAAGGACAAAGTTATCCCATAAAAAGAACCATGTGTCATATAAAAATTGTATTAAAGGAAGAATCAAAACCATTACTGAGTTCCTTTCAGCAATCTCAGATTAGGATAAAACTAATAAGATTGAAGAGATTTGTCAGAAGATACAAGAGAATGGCAAAAAATATGGACGAGAAAATAATAAAATAAGAAATTATGGGACAAAAAACAAATCCACTTGGTTTTAGACTTGGTACAACCCAAAGTCATCATTCCGTTTGGTTCGAAGAACCAAAAAATTATTCTGCGAGTCTACAAGAAGATGAAAAAATACGAAATTTTTTCAAGAATTATGTACAAAATAGTATCGATAACTATATAAAAAAGAATAAAAATAAGAATCAAAAAAAAAAAAAAGCAAAGAAAATACAAAAAAATAATATTAAACCCCCCTCAAGAAACCGTAATAAAGGTTACGAGGGAGTTGTACGTGTAGAAATTCAAAAACAAATAGTTCATACAAAAAAAACATTTATTAAACTTAAAAGATTTTCAGATCCATTACAAATACAAAAAGCAATTATACGAATCATAATCTATAGTGGATCCCTACCAAAGTTCCTATTAAAAAAGGAAATTTTGGAAAGAGATGTAAAAAAACAAGAATTTTTTTATATATACTCAAAAAAAATTATTATTCAATTCAAAAAAGTTCAAAGACCTTATAGCCAACCTAACCTTATTGCCAAATTTATAACTTTACAAATAAAAGAAAGAATCCCATTTCGAAGAATAATGAACCAGGCTATTGAATTAGCTAGAAAAGAAAAAAATACAAAAGGAATGAGAATAAGACTTGCAGGCCGTATCGAAGGAAAAGATAAAGCACGTAAAGTGGGTAAAAGAAAAGGTAAACTTCCCTTACAAAGAATTTATGCTAACATTGATTACTGTTCTCACACAATTCAAACTATTTATGGAGTATTAGGTCTAAAAATTTGGATATTGAGAAAGTAGAAATCACTGAACTTCTATTTCTATCTTGTAACAATTGTCAAAGAAAAAATAAAAAAATCTTGGATTCTTTTCCCTTCAACAAAAATAAGTAATTCGATTTAGTGATAATTTCATAAAAATGGAATTCATTCTTTTATTTTAGTATAATTGCTATGCTTAGTGTGTGATTCGTTAGTTCTTGATTTCAAGTTTCAAAGTTAGGATTCAAAAAATGGACTGATACCTACTAAAAACTTAGTGAATAATTAGACAAAATAAACTAACAACCAACTTATTCCTTCGTACTATCAAGATCCCAAGAAACAGTCACTATAATGAATGACTAAATTCATCATATAGTTGCAGCAACTCAAATTTTTTTGTTTCTATAAAGAAAAGGGATGTAGATCAAAGGAAGGATAATAGAAAGAAAGAATGAAATAATAATGCTATATGATTCTAATATGTATGGTCCATGAATACTATAATTAAAAACAATGTGACAAAGCATCAATAATATAAATTGCATGAAAAATTCAATATCTAAATTGATCCATTTTGATATTCAAAACAAAAAGAATATAGAATTCAAAAATACAAAAAATATAAATATTAATAAAATAAAAAAGAACAAAGAGTCTTGGGTTAATAAAACTAAGAAAATTGACTCAACAATAAATTGTATTGGAAGCTCCATTGCAGAGTTAGTTCAGACCTAACCATGAATAGAGAAGCTATGGGAACGACAGAACCCTTGACTGCATAGGATTCTATTAAATAAAAACAAATCCTAAGAATTCATTGGGCAGGATGGCGGAATAAACCAAGAAAAAATCCAATTATTCTAAAATAAAAGATCATGAATTGAACCTACAAATGAATGAAAGATAAATAGAGTAAATATTCGCCCGCGAAATCCCTACTTAATGCAATTTCAATATTTTGACATCATTGAATTAGGAAACAAAACAAGGAAATAAAAGATCCATGATAAATGAAATATATATAAATGGACAAAGATACCTATCCAAATTTATTCTATATACATCCCTATTAGAACAAATTGAATGTAAATAAATCAATCACATTAGTTAAGATTTGATTATCTATATTGTATATATATATGTATTTGGAATATTCCACTTGTTGAATTGAAATCCTTTCATTCGCGAGGAGCTGGATGAGAAGAAACTCTCATGTCCAGTTCTGCAATAGAGATGAGATTGAAGAAACAACCATCGACTATAACCCCAAAAGAACAAGATTTCGTAAACAACATAGAGGAAGAATGAAGGGAGTATCTCAGCGAGGCAACCATATTTCTTTTGGCAGATATGCTCTTCAGGCACTCGAACCTGCTTGGATTACCGCTAGACAAATAGAAGCAGGACGAAGAGCAATGACACGATATGTGCGTCGCGGTGCAAAAATATGGATACGTATATTTCCCGATAAACCTATTACAATGAGAACTGCAGAAACCCGTATGGGTTCGGGTAAGGGAGATCCAAAATATTGGATATCTGTTGTTAAACCAGGTCGAATACTTTATGAAATGATGGGAGTATCAGAAATTGTAGCTAGAAGAGCGATCTCAATAGCTGCTCACAAAATGCCTATACGAACTCAATTTATTATTTCAAAATAGAGACATCAAAAAAGATATTCAAAACGAAAAAACAACTGCAAGTTTATTTATTTCTGGACAGAAAATATTTTCTTCTTTTTTATTTTTGTACTGAAAAAATAAATTAAATTAAAAATAATATGATTCAACCTCAGACCCTGTTGAATGTAGCAGATAACAGCGGAGCTCGAAAATTAATGTGTATTCGAATCATAGGAACTAGTAATCAACGATATGGCCATATTGGTAATGTTATTGTTGCTGTAGTTAAAGAAGCAGTTCCTAATATGTCTCTAGAAAAATCAGAAGTTATTAGAGCTGTAATTGTACGTACATGTAAAGAACTCAAACGTGAAGATGGTATGATAATAAAATATGATAACAATGCAGCGGTTATCATTGATCAAAAAGGAAATCCAAAAGGATCTCGAGTTTTTGGTGCAATTACTGAAGAATTAAGACAATTTCGCTTTACTAAGATTCTTTCCATAGCTCCTGATGTATTATAAAAGAAAACTATGGTATCTTAAATAGATGAAATTAATGGATTATTTTTCAGGTATATATTTTAGAATCATTCAAAAAAAAAAAAAGAAAAAAAAAGGAAACATGTTGATTACATAAAAGCTAGGAGTAAACCATAATTTTAATTGATCATGAGTAAGGACACTATTTCCAACCTTCTAACTTCTATAAGAAATGCTGACATGGCTAAAAAAGAAACCGTCCGAATAGCATCTACAAATATTACGGAAAATATTGTCAGGATACTTCTAAGGGAAGGTTTTATTCAAAACGTTCGGAAACATCAAGAAAATAGGAAAAATTTCTTGGTTTTAACTTTACGATATAAAAAGACTCCAAAAGAAGTATATAGAACTAGAAAGGAAGTATACAGAACTAGAACTACTTTAAAACGTATAAGTCGACCAAATTTACGAATTTATTGCAAGTACCCCAAAATTCCTAAGATTTTAGGCGGAATGGGAATTGTAATTCTGTCTACTTCTCGGGGTATAATGACAGATCGAGAAGCTCGACTAGAACGAATTGGAGGAGAAATTTTGTGTTATATATGGTGATCCTAAGGAAAATATAACATAAAAGAAACTTTCAGTAATACCACTAGGAATATCATGGGTAATTTAATCCTGAAATGTTTCAAATATTCAATTAAAAAATAAAAAAGGAATTTTTCTTTATGAAAAAAAAAAAAAAATACAATCAAAAAAATCCTAAGAAAGACAGGAAAGAGCAACAGAAACCTATATTTGAGGGAAAAATTGTCGAACCGATGAAAGATATCTTGTTCCATGTGTGCTTAGATGATACTAATGAAATTATTTTGGGTTATCTCTCTGGTAATATGCGCCGTAATCGTATACGTGTGATGTTGGGGGATAAAGTACTGATCGAAGTCCTTGAGGATAATTACAAAAAAGGTAGAATTATTTCTCGACTTCTCCCAGTACCAACCTCTGATCCACAGACTAGCGTGGAACAAATAAAGGATGATCCACAAGTAAAGGACCCTTCCGAATTATCCAAGGATACGGAAATTACAAATATAATAAGTAGTAATCCTCCTCAATCCTCGGATCAAGAGGAAAGAAGAAAAGAAAAAAGGAATACCAACGATAAAAATTCTAATAACCAAGATTTGGTAGATTAGGTCTCTCGATTTGGAACCCATTTCCAACGGATGAACGAGTCTTATTTTCTCCCAAGGATTTAGATGAAGAAAATAAGAAATCAAAAATATGAAAATTGGAGCATCAGTTCGTAAAATTTGTCAAAGATGTCGACTAGTTCGTAGGCGCAAACAACTTACAGTAATTTGTCCAAATCTAAAACATAAAAAAAGACAAGGTTAATCTTTTTCAAAAAGACTTGACTTTCGACTTTACTAATTCTAAATCACTTTGTTCAACGATTTTATTCATTGATACACGAAACAAAAAGTGTTATTGTTGGAGTGATACTTTCCAATTATTATTTTATTTGATACATTCTAAGCAATAAGATTGATGAATTCAAAGAAACGGAAAGAGAGGGATTCGAACCCTCGGTAAACAAGAGCCTACATAGCAGTTCCAATGCTACACCTTAAACCACTCGGCCATCTCTCCTACATAATCTTATTATGGATCAAAAAAGGAATGAATAGCGAATTTTCTTATTGCTAAAGCGTAAAGGGGCAAAGGTTTCATTCCATTGAAATAAGTCCTTTCTAGTTTTCCACTTTTCAACAAAAGGGATCTCAATCTTATAAAATATCCCAAAGATCTATTCCAAACTCATAAATTATCCCACCTCATAGATTTGTTTATTTTCATTATATAATGTGGAATATAGATATTATGCAAACAGAAAGTATAATTAGTACACTTTAATCTATTTTATGATAGATTACTAGTTTCATATATTTTAGAATAAAATGATTGATTACTCTAGATCATAACAAAATCAAAATTTCTGGAACTATCTGAATATAGAATCAAGTCAAATCTTTGATTATTAAACTTCACTGCACTATATGAAAAATTTGGCTAATTTGTATAATACATAATTCTAATTCAATTTCCACTATTTTATATATTTCTTTGTCCGTTATTAATATTATTTTGTATTTACTGTATATATATATATATTTCCTTTGTTTTTAAGACGAGCAAAGGATAATGAAAAGAATTATAGAATAGATTCCTAATTATGCCTAGATCTCGTATAAATGGAAATTTTATTGATAAAACTTTTTCCATTGTAGCCAATATCTTGTTGGGAATAATCCCAACAACTTCAGTAGAAAAAAAGGCATTTACCTACTACAGAGATGGTGCGATTTGATTTTTTTATTTTTGTTTTTTGTTTTTTTAGCCTCTACCTCTTTCTTATTAGAAGTTTTCCCGGATAAAAAGAATTCAATTATGTAAATAAACCTACGCTTGGTGAAGGTGAAGTTTGAAGGGGATAGAAAATCCCTTCTATCGTGTATCCTCGATTGATGCAATCTTAGATGCTTCCACTGTTGATTTGAGCATTAAGCAAAAGATTCCATCTATAGGTTCTGTCTTGGAGGTCAGCCTTACTCCTTTACTAGTACCATAGGTAGTATAGGGGAAAAAGCACTACACTTAGAAATCAACAATACAAAAACTTTGTTCAAAAATCCCCTTTTCCTTATCGGTATCGGGACTACCAAGAATGGCTAGGACAACAAACATCCATCTCACTCGTACTTTGGATACCCCATATAACCATCAAAGATCGTTGAAGTGACTAACTCCCAGAAATAGGAAGCGTTAAGAACAAAGGAATGATTGGACTTACCATTTCTATCTAATACGAATATGATGAATTGGTATCAAAAAAATGAAGGTTTACTAGGGATTTCTTGTAAAGATACTAGCTTCCTTCAGTTCATAATGAGATGAGAGTGGTTCGATTTTGGTTCTAAGTATTTTTTTTTCAGCATTATGAACAGAAGGTAGGAGCCGTATGAGATGAAAATCTCATGTACGGTTTTGGAACGGAGTAGAATGAACGACCGTAACGAATGTTGGCTCAATCCGAAGGAAATTATGCAGAAGCTTTGCAGAATTATTATGAAGCTACGCGATCAGAAATAGATCCTTATGATCGAAGTTATATACTTTATAACATAGGCCTTATACACACAAGTAATGGAGAGCATACAAAAGCTTTGGAATATTATTTTCGAGCATTAGAACGAAATCCATTTTTATCACAAGCTTTGAATAATATGGCCGTGATCTGTCATTACGTGCGACTATCTCTACTATAAGAAAGAAGAAAAAAAAAGGATCAAATCAACTAGTAAATACTAGAAAAAAATAGGGTTTCTACATATGGATCGTGCAAAGCAACGATTTTTATCAGCTGTAGCAAGGCAAGAGACGTCACGAAAATCGAAATTCAAAAGAAGGATATGGCCTATACTTTGTATTCTATGGATAAAAAATTAAATTGATAGAAGAAGCACCGTAAAGATCAATTAGCAAGCTATTAGATCAGTACAGCTAAGAACTGCTTACTTATGTCATAATATGGTACAAAAGTTCGTAATCTACTTATGTAATAGAGTGGATCTACTAAGATATAAAGCAGCGGTGTAGTATTAGATCCCAAAGATAGTAAGTTCTTTTTTCTTATGTAAAAAATTCTTTTTCAAAGATTCTATCTATAGAAATTTTCTATATGAGAGTGAGATAGTTACCTTTCAGAAAATCCTAAAGATATAGGAGCTGAGCTATTTATACTTGATTGCTCTGAAGATGGGAAGAAAAGATCAAACTTATTTGAGATCAAAATTAGGGTTTGAAACTTACTATAATTAAGTCACTTTTTCTTTTTTTTTTCTGATTGATCCTATCCAAAAGTAAGATAGAATTATAAGAAATATGATACAATACAGATGAGAAATCAAATTATCTAATTAGTAATTATCCAGTTATTAGTAATTATCCAGTTATTAGTAATTATCCAGTTAATTGTTAGTTATAGTAATAGTATAAATAAAGATAAGACAGAAGAAAAGACTAGATTTCTGAGCCGTATGAGGTGGAAAACTCTCAAGTACGGTTCTAAGGGAAGGAAAACCACCTCCTATTCCGACCGAGGAGAACAGGCCATTCTACAGGGAGATTCCGAAATTGCAGAGGTCTGGTCTAATCAAGCTGCTGAATATTGGAAACAAGCTATAGCACTTACTCCAGGTAATTATATTGAAGCATATAATTGGTTGAAGATTACAAAGCGTTTCAAACTTGAATAAAACTAATCGGTTTTTTATAAAGAAAAAGAAATTTGTGTGTGATCTAAATAATAATTCCTGATCGTTATTCTAGAAATGAGTAAGGAAAATCTGCCGTGAAATTCTACAGGTACTATAATCTATTATAGAACAAGCACAGGAGGGGGCGCCCAAAACACAGGAGGGGGCCTCTCTCTGATCACCCTAGTTCTCTACATAGTGGTGATTGCATTAAGAAAATACTTATTTCGGAGAATTGGTATTCCCGAAAAATACTTTGATATGGTTGATATTCTTTATTCTCAAAGCTTTTTATCGTCTTTCTAATTCTGTTCTTTTTCTGATGGCAAGAGATCATTTCAATTTTTTATGATGTATATGCTGTATTTCAGTATTTAATATAAGTATTTCATATATCTTCTATATTATTTTCTTTTTCAAAGAAAATAAGTAGATCTTTCCAAAAATAAAGAAGTCCATATAATTGATTGAAGCAATGACTACTCATGATTCCATATTGAATCAATTCCATACCGCTTATAAATTCTATTAGAAAGATTTGTTTTATGGTAAAACTTCGTTTGAAACGATGTGGTAGAAAGCAACGTGCGACTTGAAGACCAGAATTTGGCTGTGGAACTTGAACATCCACCGTTTTCTATAATCATGAAGATGCTCTTGGCTCGACATAATTTGTTCTGTTATAAACCTAATTCATGTTAGGTTGTCAATAAAATAAATAGTACATTATGAAGCTCGAGAAAAAAGCATTGATTTTTTTATCAAATAAGAGAAAGAATCTAGGGTTAGTGAAAATTAATAAGTTAGATCAACTTCTATTTATAAACAAGAAAAAAAAAAAAGGATATGTTGCTATCCTTTTGAAAGGAATAAAAGTTTCTGAAGTAATCTATAAACCTACTGATTTAATAAAGCAAAGATAAAGCAACAAAATAACACTATTTTCAATTGTCTTACCAATCCAATTAGATCATAATAACGAATCAAAATAGATTTGAGATGAGACAAATAAAAGAGTTTAGAGACAGCTCAAGAAATTGATAAGAATTTTCTTTTTCATTTTGTCAAAATTATCCAACTTGAGTCATGAGTACGAAATGATATTTATTTTTTTGTAAGGAAAGAAAAAAAAGGTATTCACTTGAAATCATAGTCTAATTCATGATTTTATGGATCTATTTTTCATTCTATAGAGAAATTTGAATCATTTTTCTCGAGCCGTATGAGAAGAAAATCTCGTATACGTTTCTGAGGGGGGGCATTTTTTTTTATTTATATCTATCCCAATGAGCTACCTATCAAATCGTTGCAATTGATGCTCGCTCTCGAAGAGAAGGAAGAGCTCTTGGAAAAGTAGGTTTCTACGATCCGATAAGGAAAAAAAGTTCTTTGAATGTACCTGCTATTCTTTATTTTATTGAAAAAGGTGCTCAACCTACAAAAACTGTACATGATATTTTAAGAAAAGCCAAATTATTAAAATAACTTGAAGTAATCAGCCTCCCTTATTGGGAGGTTTGTTACTTCAATTATGGTTTCAAGAAAGATATTATATAGTGGTCCCCGGAAAAGGGTAGAAGAATAGGACCTATTATGGGACATGCAATGCATTATTGTACTACGATTTCTTTGAAAAGGTGTTCTTAGTGAATTATGGCGATTTCATCGTTTGATTCCAAAAGCTTGAAATGAATCCATTTTATTTTTTGGATTATTTCGTATAATAATAATAGACCGGTATTTTCTTTCAATCTTGAAAAAAGATTCGAATTCCAATATCAAGATTGAAAGAAAAATCATGAAATGGACATTTCCATATCTTTATAAAAAACAATAAAATAACAAATATGAAAAAAGTGAGACAAAAAATTAAGGCTCCATTTATGAATCGACTTCTTTCTTCTGGACGTTATCGTTTATACAAGACCGTACGAAAAATAAGAAAGGGAATTATTCATATTCAAGCGAGTAAAAATAATACGATTATAAGTGTTACAGATTTTAGAGGTCAGGTAGTTTCTTGGGATTCCGCTGGTGCTTCTCGATTTAAAGGCCCAAAAAGAGGAACACCCTACGCTGCTCAAATCGCAACGAGACATGCTATTTATATGTTAGTGAAACAAGGTATGAGAGAAGCACAACTTAGGATCAAAGGTGCCGGTTCCGGAAGAGATGCAGCATTAAGAACCGTTCTTCGGAGTGGTTTAAAAGTAAAATCCATACGTGATGTAACACCCTTCCCACATAATGGCTGTCGATCCCCTAAACGAAGACGCGTGTAAGGGGGGAGGCCATGTCATCAGGAAAAAAAAGGCCCCAATTCCCGCCAAAAGGGATCATCCTTATCTCCAAACTTTGCTATTTGTGTTTACTTAATCTCGCCATTGCTGCCCGTATCTTTGAACTTTTGACAACGGACGAGCAATTTCGCGGGGATGTACAAAATTTGTCCAATTTGACGAAACAAGCAGATCTCGAATCCTGTCTACGATTAAGAGTCCTAATAGAAAGACAACATAACATTGACCGAGATTATCTATACTTAAGGGACCGCTTGGAAGAATATATAAAAATGACTGTAGACAAAGGCTTAATCAGAAGCAACGAAGTCAATCTTCTAATGGGATTTTGGAACGGAAAAACACTTCTTTCTTACTGGAGGAACCAAATAGATTTCAGCAAAATGCTCCAAAAATACCCTGCCTCTCACTGGTGTGCTTTGACCTTTCTGCATATATCAGATATAAACCTCTTCCAAGATATTAAAGAACATAATAGGAAAATCGACAAAGCGTGTGTGGATTTCTTCCAGGCAAAAAGCAAGGAAGAGGAGCGACAAATTGAAAGACTCATTGCATTTGAGGTTATTGCAAAAACCGATTTTAGGATGGCAATTATGACTTTGTCTCAGATGTATCTGTCGTCCGAATTTAAGAAAATATCTCAAGTTAACCAAATTTGGATAATCCATCTATTGAAATTCGAGCGAATGTTAGGAGTCAGACTTAATATCAAGAATTTTAGACTGAATATCAAGAATTTTTTTTCTTAACAACATTTTGTTGAAGTATGGACGAATCTAAGCATGACACCGATAGAAGCACTTTATGAAGCTTCTCATAAATTATCTATATTATTTCAAATTGGTGTATATCAAAATTGAGGCTATTTTGTATATTAAAGATAGATGATTTGACTCAAGTTCCAGGTATTAGTGAAGCACAGAATATCTCAAAATAATTCTTTCTATATTGAATATGCTTAAGACATTGTAGGTTAGAGATAGATGATTTGGCTCAAGTCCCAGGTATTGGTGCAGAAGAATATTATGAAAAAAAAAAGAAAGATTCCAAATAAGAAGTTCTTATTTAGAACTTCTTATTTGGAATCTCTGAAACTCGTATATCTTCTTTTTGTATTTCTTTGAATATTTGTTTAGATAGAGAGAG